CTAAAAAAATTTTTTTTTGTATTTAATGTATACATTATAAATCATGGGCTAAGAAATATTAAGATGAATTTTAATTAGATAATATATATGTATAATGATCTTTAGCTAACTTCAGAGAATAAACACAATCTTTTTTATTCTGTTTAAAGATTGTGTTTTCTGAAGTTAGCTAAAGATCATTTAACGTTCAGAGCTATATAAGATCTTATATATATATAAATGTATATAGGCCTATTAAATACCTATTTGGTTTATTTATATATATGTAATAAATTTATTATATATACAGAACCAAGTTTAATGTGTATGCATATTATAATTATAAAAAAATTATTTATATATAATAGATTTTAGGGATGTAGGAATTGATTTATAAATATATAGTTGTATTCAATAAGAGCTTATATATTAATAAATGTATATATATTAATAAATATGATTAACCATTCAAAGTGAATTGCTATAGAAAATTAACAATGAATATATAGGTATTTGATTGTATACCATATTTATCAATTATTGGGTATTTAACGTTCAGAGCTATATAAGATCTTATATATATATAAATGTATATAGGCCTATTAAATACCTATTTGGTTTATTTATATATATGTAATAAATTTATTATATATACAGAACCAAGTTTAATGTGTATGCATATTATAATTATAAAAAAATTATTTATATATAATAGATTTTAGGGATGTAGGAATTGATTTATAAATATATAGTTGTATTCAATAAGAGCTTATATATTAATAAATGTATATATATTAATAAATATGATTAACCATTCAAAGTGAATTGCTATAGAAAATTAACAACGAATATATAAATTATAAATATTGTTCCTTTTTTTTTTGTAAGGAAAAAAAAAAAAAGGAACATTTATTAGTTATTTATACATAGAATATTAATTCAATAGTACTGGCTGGTATACTAAGAGAATTAATATTTAATATAATATTTTAAAAATAGGGTTCATGTTTAATAATCTTGTTAACTATAATTGTTGAAAGTATTGAAAGTCGTTTGAATTGTAAGGAAGAGAACCATCATTAACAATTTATTTATTAAAAGATGTTCAAAAGTTTAGTGGTATATGGCTGTGTGCTGCGTGAACAATTGACATCTTGTTAACTATAATTGTTGAAAGTATTGAAAGTCGTTTGAATTGTAAGGAAGAGAACTATTTTAAGATTTTTGGGAAAAGGTAAAAGAGGAGTTATTAAAATTTTATAGTATTGGTTGGATATATATAAATAATTAATATGATTGGGATGTAATATAAAACATTAAAATTTATTTAATAAAAGAAAACATTTATATAATAATTGGCTGTATTTATATGAATGAATTTATTTTATTATATTATATTTTAATTGGTTTTATGTTCAATTTATGGGAGGAGTATCGCATAATTTGAGGACCGTGATTAATTATATTCATTATTTTTGTATTTAATATGTGTATATTATATAATTATGTATTGTATTAAGTTAAGTTGTTCCATGTAATTTTAATATTATGGGAAAGTTTTATTCTTGCTTAGAAATTCATTAATTAAGATGAATTATATATAATATAATCACTAAATGTAATATGGTAGTATTTAGTATTATACAATTAAATATATTTAGATATGGTAATCTTGTTAGTATTGGTTAAATGCGTGCCAGCTGCCGCGGTTAGACGTGAAATATAAATGAATATTTTTAGTGAAGAGTTATTAGATTAGTTATTAAATTAATTATTGGGAAGTAGATTATTATAGTGAAATTATTTTTTGTTGAATTTAATTGTTATATAATTAAGAAGCTTTGAAATTAAGAATAATAAACTAGGATTAGATACCCTATTATAATTAATGTTAAAGGATTACTGGAGTAGTAAGAGATGCTCTTGAAACTCAAAGGATTTGGCGGTGTTTTAGTCCTTTCAGGGGAATTTGTTCTTTAATTGATTATACACAATTTGTTTTACTTAATTAAGTTATCAACTTGTATACCGCCGTCATAAGATTATTTTTAATTGAGGATTAAATTTTCTTATATTTATATTAAAAGATATGTCAGGTCAAGGTGCAGTTTATGATTAAGGTATGAATGAATTACAATGATTTTAATTTATTACGGATAATTATTATAAGTTTAATTTGAAGGTGGATTTGATTGTAAATTTATTTTTAATTTTTTTATTGATTAGGGCTCTAAAATGTGTACATATCGCCCGTCGCTCTCATAATTATATATGAGATAAGTCGTAACATAGTAAATGTACCGGAAGGTGTATTTAGAATATCAAAATAGAGCTTGATAGAGAGTATTTCATTTACATTGAAAAGGTTTTGTGCAATTCAAATATTTTGATAATATTTAATTATTTTTTGTGTTTAATTAAAATAATATTTAATTGTGAATGTTTTTAGTATATTTTATAGAAATGAAAATACATATGATAATTTATTAATACAGTATTGGATTGTTGAAATATATTGAATTATATTTATTTAGAAGGTAGTTATATGTACCTTTTGTATCAGGGTTAATTAAATAATTTTAATTTAATTTTAATTTCTCGAATCAATAGGATTAATTTATTTATGATAGTTAATGTTAGAAAATTATTATGAATTATTAAATGGTAATGATATGTTATTCGACTTTTGAGATATCTAGTTTCCTAAGAAATAAATTTAATTTATATATTAGTTTACATTATTTATTTTGTTATTATGGTGTTTATATTAATATAAATTATTTTAGGGATAAGCTTGGAATATTTATTAATTATATTGTAGTGAGTATGGAAAAAAAAATGTGAACTTTAAAATAGTTATTATATGAAGTATGTTAAAATTTAATGTTATTAATTTTTATTTATTATTAATATTGTATTGGGATTTTTAAATAAATAATTTATTTATAATAATAATGATTAAATTAGTAAAATTTTTTATATTTTATTGTGAATTATTTTTGATAGAAATTATTTTAAGGAATTAGGCAAAATACTTAATTGTTCGCCTGTTTATCAAAAACATGTCTTCTTGAATTTAATTGGAAGTCGGGTCTGTCCACTGAAAGATATTTTAAAGGACCGCGGTATATTGACCGTGCAAAGGTAGCATAATCATTAGTTTTTTAATTGGGAACTGGAATGAATGGTTTGACGAAATGATTAATGTCTCTCTTATAATTAATTGAATTTTACTTTTAAGTTAAAAGGCTTAAATATTAATAAGGGACGATAAGACCCTATAGATCTTTATAATGGATTTATTATTATTGTTTTAGTTGTTATATAATATATTTTATTAATTTTATTATTTTGTTGGGGTGATGTGAGAATATATTAACTTCTTAATATTTAACTTTAATGATTGAATTTAAGATCCTATTTTATGGAAAAGAAGATTAAGATACCTTAGGGATAACAGCGTAATTTTATTGAAAAGTTCTTATTGATAATAAAGGTTGCGACCTCGATGTTGGATTAAGAATATATGTTGGTGTAGATGCTAATTATATTGGTCTGTTCGACCATTAAATTCTTACATGATCTGAGTTCAAACCGGTGTAAGCCAGGTTGGTTTCTATCTTTTTTATTATAATATATTGTAGTACGAAAGGACCTAGTATATTAAATATTTTATTAATATTGAATTGTATTATTATTTTGGCAGAAAAAGTGCAATGAATTTAGAATTCATGTATGTAATATTGAATTTACAAATAATATTGTTTATGGATTGATTATTAAGAATTTTAATGATATTTATTATATTAATTTTTGTATTAATTAGTGTAGCCTTTTTAACATTATTGGAACGTAAAGTTTTAGGATATATTCAAATTCGTAAAGGTCCTAATAAGGTGGGTATTTTAGGTGTGGTACAGCCTTTTGCAGATGCTATTAAGTTGTTTTGTAAGGAACAAACATATCCTATAATATCTAATTATATTATATATTTTTTTTGTCCGGTTGTAAGATTATTTTTGTCTTTATTAGTTTGGATAATTTATCCATTGGGTAATGAATTAATCTCTTTTGATTTAGCATTATTATTTTTTTTTTGTGTTATTGGAATATCTGTATATTCAATAATATTAGCTGGTTGATCATCCAACTCTAATTATGCTTTATTGGGGGGTTTACGGGCTGTTGCTCAAACTATTTCTTATGAAGTAAGATTAGCTTTGATCTTGTTGAGATTTATTATTATAGTAGGTGGATTTGGAATAAATTTGTTCTTAATTTATCAAAATTATATTTGATTTTTTTTTGTTGGAATACCTTTATTTTTTTGTTGAATTTCTTCTTGTTTAGCTGAGATAAATCGAACACCTTTTGATTTTTCTGAGGGTGAATCTGAATTAGTTTCTGGTTTTAATGTTGAATATAGAAGAGGTGGTTTTGCTTTAATTTTTATGGCGGAATATTCTAGTATTTTATTTATGAGAATATTATCTATGTTGATTTTTTTTGGTGGTAATTTATATTCTTTTTTATTTTATTTAGGATTTATTTTTATTTCTTTTATTATTATTTGAGTTCGTGGTACATTGCCGCGTTTTCGATATGATAAATTGATGTATTTGGCTTGAAAGATTTATTTACCTGTATCATTGAACTATTTTATTTTTTTTTTTAGTTTTATTTATTTTGTAAATGTTTACAATTATTGAGACATTTTAGTAATATAAGTTAATAAAATATAGAATTTTATCTTTTGTTTTCAAAACAAATGCTTAAAGCTTATTAACTTATTAGTTATAATAAATTTATTAATTATGATATATTGTCTCACATGTATAAAAATAATGGTAGTATGAGGAAATATATAAAATATAATATTGTTAATATTTGACCTGTTAAAATATAAGGTTCTTCAACTGGTCGTGCTCCGATTCATGTTAATAAGACGATAATTGTTGTGAATGATCAGAATATTATTTGATTGATTGGATAAAATTGTAATCTTTTAAATTTATTTTTGTTTAAAATGGGTATAATAAATAAAATAGCAATAGATATAATTAAAGCTAATACTCCTCCTAATTTATTAGGAATAGATCGTAAGATTGCGTATGCGAATAGAAAATATCATTCTGGCTGAATATGGACAGGAGTAACTAATGGATTTGCTGGTGTAAAATTATCTGGATCTCCTAGTAAGTAGGGATTAATTAATCTTAATATACAGATGAATATTAAGATAATTATTATTCCTGCAATGTCTTTAAAAGAAAAATATGGATGGAATGGAATTTTATCTAAGTTTCTATTTAATCCTAATGGATTATTAGATCCTGTTTGATGAAGGAATAATAAATGAATTATTATTAAAGCAGAAATAATGAATGGTAATAAGAAATGAAATGTAAAAAATCGTGTTAATGTGGCGTTATCAACTGCAAAACCTCCTCATACTCATTGTACAAGATCAATTCCTAAATAGGGAATTGCTGATAACAAGTTGGTAATTACTGTTGCTCCTCAAAAAGATATTTGTCCTCATGGTAAGACGTATCCTATAAATGCTGTTGCTATAATTAAAAATAAGATTAATGTTCCTACTATTCATGTGTGTATTAAATTAAATGATCCATAATAAAGTCCTCGTCCAATATGAAGGTATAAACAAATAAAAAAGAATGAAGCTCCATTAGCATGGATTGATCGTAATAATCATCCAAAATTTACGTCTCGACAAATATGTGAAATTCTATTGAATGCTATATTAATATCTGCTGTGAAGTGTATAGCTAAGAATAATCCTGTAATAATTTGTATAATTAAGCATAATCCTAATAATGATCCAAAATTTCATCATGTTGAAATATTGGATGGTGTTGGTAAATCAATTAGGGCATTATTAATAATCTTAATAAGAGGATGTGAATTTCGTATGGGTTTATTCATTAATTTATTAATTGACGTAATGGTCCTTCATAAATTTGTGTAATTTTAACAATAATAATTAAAGTAATAAGTAAATATATAATTGTTAAAATTGTTAAATTTATATTTGGTATATTATATAATTGAGTAATATTTATTGGTATTTCTGTTGATATATTTATGATAATTGAGGATATTAAATAATCATTTTTAATGTTTATGTTATATTTTATATAATTTATTTTGTTTATTATTATGGTTGAAATAATTAATATTAATGTTATAATCATTATGGTTTTTATGGGTAAAAAGAATATTTCATTGGATGCTAGTCTGGTGAGATAAATAAATAAAACTAATATTCCTCCTAAAAAAATTATGAAAAGGATATATGAAAATCAAAATGAATATAAGTTTGAACTTATAATAATACAAATAATAATGGTTTGAATAATAATTAATAGAGTTCTAGTTAGGGGATGGATCATAATTGTAAATATAATATTAATTAATAGTAATATAAATATAAAAATGGTAATATAGATTTCAGAGAGTAGTTTAATTTAAAAATATTAATTTTGGGGATTAATGATGGAATATAATTCTTTCTCTGAAGTTTTAAAAGTATTTCTTATTTTTGGTTTACAAGACCAATGTTTTATATTAAACTATTAAAACTTTAAAGTTTAATGTTTACATTAATATTGATTTTATTTTTGGTTATATTTTATATGTCTGGTATATGGGTATATTGTTCTAAACGTAAACATTTATTAATAGTATTGTTAAGATTAGAATATATGGTAATTTTTACTTTTGTATTGATTATTAATTGATTAATGATATTTAATTATAATATGTATTTTTCAATGATTTTCTTGGTTTTTTCGGTTTGTGAAGGTGTTTTAGGATTGGGTATTTTGGTTTCTATGGTTCGTTGTTATGGAAATGATTATTTTCAGTCATTTGTAATTTTGCGATGTTAAAATTTATTTTTATAGTAGTATTTATGATTCCTGTTTGTTTTTTGAATATTACGTCTTGATGATTGGTTCAAGTTATACTTATATTTATTGTTTTTATTTCTATTTTAGGAGTTAATTTAGGTATTGGGTATGAAAATTTAAGTTATATATTTGGTTGTGATATACTTTCATATGGTTTAATTTTGTTGAGATTTTGAGTTTGTGGTTTAATAATTATGGCTAGAGTTAATTTATTTAATTATCAATATTATTATTATTATTTTTTATTATTTATTATTTTTTTGATTTTAATACTTATATGTACATTTTCTAGTTTGAATATATTATCTTTTTATATTTTTTTTGAGGGTAGATTAATTCCTACTTTAATATTGATTTTAGGTTGAGGATATCAACCTGAACGTATTCAGGCTGGTATTTATTTATTATTTTATACTTTATTTGCGTCATTACCTTTATTACTAGGACTTTTGATTTTTTATTTTAATAATGGATCATTAAATTTTATTATATATTATGGTGATGAAGTTATAAGTATATATATATATATATGTATAATTATTGCTTTTTTGATTAAGATACCTATATTTATAGTTCATTTATGATTACCTAAGGCACATGTTGAAGCTCCTGTTTCTGGTTCAATAATTTTAGCTGGAGTGTTACTTAAATTAGGTGGTTATGGTTTGATGCGATTATTAAAAGTTATAATTTTATATTGTATTTATTATAGATTTATATGAATTGGTATTGGTTTATTAGGAGGTTTTTTAATTGGGTTGGTTTGTTTACGTCAAGTGGATTTAAAATCATTAATTGCTTATTCTTCTGTTGCGCATATAGGGATGGTATTGGGAGGTATTATAAGCTTAAATATTTGGGGATTTAATGGTTCATTTTTAATAATAATTGGGCATGGTTTATGTTCTTCTGGTTTGTTTTGTTTAGCTAATATTGTTTATGAACGTGTAGGTAGTCGTAGATTATTAATTAATAAAGGTCTTTTGAATATAATACCTAGTTTATCATTATGATGATTTTTATTATGTTCATCTAATATAGCAGCTCCACCTTCTATGAATTTGTTAGCTGAGATTAGATTGATTAATAGAATTATATCTTGAAATCCAATATCTTTTATAATAATTATAATAATATCTTTTTTTGGTGCGGCTTATAGTTTATATTTATTTTCGTATAGTCAACATGGTAAAATATATTCTGGGATTTATTCGTGTGCTAATATTAATTTTCGTGAATATTTATTGTTATTTTTGCATTGGATTCCTTTAAATGTATTAATTGTGCGTAGTGATGTATTATTTTATTGAATTTACTTAATTAGTTTATAATAGAATATTGATTTGTGATATCAAAGGAATGTTTAACATATTAGGTTATTAATTATAGTAATTTTATTTGTAAAATTTCTTTTTTTGTTTTATTTTTTATATCTTTATTTTTATTTATAATGGGTTTTATTTTTTGTTTAATAGATTATGTCTTATTTTTGGATTGGAATGTAATTTCGTTTAATTCTTGTAATTTATTGATGGTTATTTTGTTGGATTTTAAATCGTTAATGTTTTTAAGATTTGTTATACATATTTCTTCTTTGGTTATTTATTATAGTGAGGAATATATGGTTGGTGATTATAATTTAGTTCGTTTTATTATTTTGGTGTTGATATTTGTTCTATCTATAATATTTCTTATTATTAGTCCTAATTTAATTAGTATTTTATTAGGATGGGATGGTTTAGGTTTAGTATCTTATTGTTTAGTTATTTATTATCAGAATATTAAATCTTTTAATGCAGGAATACTTACTGCATTATCTAATCGTATTGGGGATGTTATATTATTATTATCAATTGCTTGACTTTTATGTAATGGAGGTTGAAATTTTATTTATTTGGATTATTTTATAGATGTAAATTATGTGGAATTAAAATATATTATTATAATAATTATTTTGGCAGCATTTACTAAGAGTGCACAAATTCCTTTTTCTTCTTGATTGCCTGCTGCTATAGCAGCTCCTACACCTGTCTCTGCTTTGGTTCATTCTTCAACATTAGTAACTGCTGGAGTATATTTATTAATTCGTTTTGGTGAATTAATTATTAATTATGAATTAGGATATTATTTATTATTTTTTGGATGTTTAACAATATTTATGGCAGGATTAGGTGCTAATTTTGAATTTGATCTAAAAAAGATTATTGCTTTATCAACTTTAAGACAATTAGGTTTAATAATATGTACTATTGGATTAGGATATTATAATTTGTCTTATTTTCATTTATTAACTCATGCTTTATTTAAGGCTTTATTATTTTTGTGTGCTGGGGTTATTATTCATAATTTAATGGATTGTCAAGATATTCGTTTTATGGGTGGGATTGTAAGTCAAATACCTATGATTTCTATTTGTTTTAATGTTTCTAATTTGTCATTATGTGGAATACCATTTCTTTCTGGATTTTATTCTAAAGATTTAATTTTAGAATTAAGTATAATAAGAAATTTTAATATATTAATGTTTATACTATTTTTTATTTCTACTGGTTTAACTGTTTGTTATACATTTCGGTTGATTTATTATGTAATAATTTGTGGATTTAATTTTAATTCATTACATTGTTTAGGTGATGAAAATTATGTGTTTATATTTCCTATATTTATATTAATAATTATAGCTGTAATTGGTGGTTCAATAATATCTTGATTAATTTTAATTACTCCTAAGATAATTTGTATATTACCTTGAATAAAAATATTGGTTTTAATTGTTAGTTTAATTGGGGGTTGATTAGGTTTTGAATTATGTAATTTAAGTTATTATTATAGATATAAATATAATTATCAGTTTATTATTTCATTTATGGGATCTATATGATTTATGCCTTTTATTTCTACTTATATAATAATATATTTTCCTTTAAAGGGAGGATATAAAGTATATCGTGAAATTGATGGTGGATGAAGAGAGGAATTTGGAGGTCAGGGTTTATTTAAATTCTTATTTATAATAAGAAATTTTAATCAGAATTTTCAGAGAAATATATTTAAATTATATTTAATGAGATTTATTTTATGATTTTTTATTATATTATTTTTTATTTTTTACTTGAATAGCTTATGAAGAGCATAATATTGAAGATATTAAGGAAGTTAATACTTTTAAGTATTCAATTGAAACCAAAGATATGAGGTATATTATTGTTAATAATATCATTGAATTTTATTTCCAATTGAGGAGATAAGATGATCAAAAATGGGCTGCTAACTTAATTTTTTAACGGTTTAATTCCGTTATTATTTCTTTAAATTTATATAGTTTAATAAAACAGTATATTTTCAATATACAGATAATATTTTTATATTTGTAAATTAAATAATGATAAATTTTATCTTCTTTCAGGTCGAAACTGAATGCAATAGTTGCTTATTATTTAATTTATTTATAAGATTAATTGATTAATCAATACTTTTTGAATGCAACCCAAATGTTATATTTAACTATAATCCCTTATTTATTAATTTGCTCAATCAAGAGCTCCTTGATATCATTCATGATATAATCCTAAAATTAAAATAATAATGAAGAATGATAATGTTAATATTCATGAAATTGAATTGGATAAATTTATTGTAATAATTACTGGTATAATTAGGGTAATTTCTACATCAAAAATTAAGAAAATTACAGCAATTAAGAAAAATCGTAATGAAAAGGGTAATCGAGCTGATCTTTTTGGATCAAATCCACATTCAAATGGTGAATTTTTTTCTCGATCTGTGATAGATTTTTTGGATAATATTAGTGATAGTAATATTAAAATTATTGATAATATGAAAGTTATTATTGTTAAAATTGATATAATTAATATTATTTATTTTGTTTATCAAACTTTTTGATTGGAAGTCAAATATACTTTTTATATTAAATAAATAATTACCTCATCAGTAGATTGAAATATATAGGAATAATCAGACAACATCTACAAAATGTCAATATCAAGCTGCTGCTTCAAAACCAAAATGATGATTTAATGAGAAATGTATTTGTATATGTCGTATTAAACAAATTAAAAGGAAGGTGGTACCAATAATTACATGTAATCCATGGAAGCCAGTTGCTATAAAAAATGCTGATCCATAAACTGAATCTGCAATAGTGAAGGGTGCTTCAATATATTCATAAGCTTGAAGAATTGTAAAATATAATCCTAATAGAATAGTAATTAATAATCTTTGACTAGTTTGGGTATGATTACCTTCTATTAAACTATGATGAGCTCATGTAACAGTAACTCCTGATGCTAATAAGATTGCTGTATTAAGTAGAGGGATTTGAATAGGATTAAATGGATTAATTCCTAATGGAGGTCAAACTATTCCTAATTCAATAGTTGGGGCTAAACTTCTATGAAAAAATGATCAAAAGAATGAAATGAAGAAAAATACTTCTGAAATAATAAATAGAATTATTCCTCATCGTAATCCTATATTTACTACAAGAGTATGTAATCCTTGAAATGTACCTTCTCGTGTAATATCTCGTCATCATTGATATATAGTTAATATAATAATTAATAAAGCGGTTAATAAAATGTTGAAGTTATATTGATGAAATATTCTAATTAATCCTGATGTTAAAGTTAGGGCTCCAATAGCCCCAGTAAGGGGTCATGGTCTAATATTTACTAAATGGAATGGATGATTTGAGTGTATATTCATTAATTTACTTCTCTAGAATATAATGTAGTTAATACTGCAAAAACATATGATTGAATAATAGATACTGCAAGTTCTAATATTAATAATATAATTTGTGATAAAATTAAAATTTGGATTAATAAGGTGGATGATATAATTATGGGACCTGTATTACCAAGAAGTGTTAATAATAAATGTCCTGCAATTATATTAGCAGCTAATCGAATAGCTAATGTTATTGGTCGAATAATATTTCTAATTGTTTCAATACATACTATAAAGGGTATTAATACTGAAGGTGTTCCTTGTGGAACTAGATGAGCAAATATATGTTGTATATTATTAATTCAACCATATAATATAAAGCTTAATCATATTGATAATGCGAATGTTAAAGTAAAAGTGATGTGTCTGCTTCTTGTAAAAATATAAGGAAAAAGACCTAAAAAATTATTAAATAAGATGAATGTAAATAATGAAATGAAAATAAATGTACTTCCTAAATTTTTATTTTTAGATAAAAGTGTTTTAAATTCATTATTTAAATTAATTAATAAAGTATTTCAAATTATGAAAATTCGTATAGGATATAATCAATAAATTGTTGGTAATAACAGGAGTCCTATTATTGTTCTTAATCAGTTTATTGGTAGATAAAATATGGATGATATGGGATCAAAAGATGAAAATAAATTAGTTATCATTTTCAATTAATAATTTTTTTTGAAAAACTTTTTTGATAATTATTATTAATTATGATTGGTTGAAAAGTGAAATAATTTATAACTATTATAAGAATGAATAATATAATAAAAATTGTAGTTAATAATAATCAGTTTATTGGTGCTATTTGTGGAATTAAGAAATATTATATTATAATAATTTTAATATGACATATTAATGTTATTAATTTAACTAATTTCTTTCATCAGAAGTAATTGTTGGTTACTATAAATTGGTTTAAGAGACCATTACTTACATTTCAGTCATCTGATGAATTATTATTAATTCATGAAATAAATGTTTTTAAATTGATTCTTTCAATGGCAATTGGTATAAATCTATGATTAGCACCACAAATTTCGGAACATTGTCCGAAAAATACTCCAGGACGATTGATTAGAAATCTAATTTGATTTAATCGTCCTGGAGTAGCATCAGTTTTTACACCTAAAGTGGGAACTGTTCATGAATGGATTACATCAGCTGCAGTAATTAATGTTCGAATTTGTGTATTTATGGGTAATAATGTTCGATTATCAACATCTAATAAACGAAATGAATTTATTGATTCTGATTGTAGTATATATGAATCAAATTCAATTTGATTTTTGAAATCTATATATTCATAAGATCAATATCATTGATGACCAATGGTTTTTAAAGTAATTAGAGGATTTATAGATTCATCAAGTAAATATAAAAGACGAAGTGATGGTAAAGCAATGAAAATTAATGTGATAGCTGGTAAAATAGTTCAAATAACTTCAATTATTTGTCCTTCTAAAAGAAATCGATTTGTGTAATTATTGAAAAATAGAGTAATTATAATATATCCAACTAGAATAGTAATTGTTAATAAAATAATTAATGTGTGATCATGAAAAAAAATTAATTGTTCTATTAATGGAGATGATCTATTTTGGAAATTTAAATCTGATCATGTAGCCATTAAGATACTAAAAAAAGATGAATCTTTATTTGTGAATCTTAAATTCACTGCACTTTTCTGCCATATTAGTATATTATTAATGATTTATTGATAAGATAGGTAATTCAGAATATGAATGTTCAGCAGGAGGTAAGTTTTGTAATCATTCTAATGATCTATTAGAATTTATAGGAAATATAGATGTTCGTTGATTAATTATACTTTCCCATATAATGTAAATAATTAATATAATCCCGATTAGGGAAATAGTTGAACCTAGTGATGATAAAATATTTCATGATGTATATGCATCTGGATAATCAGAATATCGTCGTGGTATTCCTGCTAATCCTAGAAAATGTTGTGGAAAAAATGTTAAATTTACTCCTAAAAATATAATAATAAATTGAATTTTTAATCACTTTTGATTTATTGTTACTCCTGTAAATAGTGGATATCAATGAATAAAACCTGCTATAATAGCAAATACTGCTCCTATTGATAATACGTAATGGAAGTGTGCTACAACATAATAAGTGTCATGTAAAATAATATCAATAGAGGAATTAGCTAAAATAATACCTGTTAATCCTCCAATTGTGAATAAAAATACAAAGCCTAAAGCTCATAGTAATGATGGATTATATGATAGTTGAGAACCATGTAGTGTGGCGAGTCATCTAAAGATTTTAATTCCTGTAGGAACAGCAATGATTATGGTAGCTGATGTAAAGTAAGCTCGTGTATCAACATCTATTCCCACTGTAAATATGTGATGGGCTCAAACTACGAAACCTAATAAACCAATGGCTAATATTGCATAGATTATTCCTAGTGTACCAAAGGCTTCTTTTTTTCCACTCTCTTGACTAATAATATGAGAAATTATACCAAATCCTGGTAAAATTAAAATATAAACTTCTGGATGACCAAAAAATCAAAATAGATGTTGATATAGAATAGGGTCTCCCCCTCCAGCTGGATCAAAAAATGAAGTATTAAGGTTACGATCTGTTAATAACATTGTAATGGCTCCTGCTAAAACAGGTAATGATAATAATAATAGTAAGGCTGTAATACCTACTGATCATACAAATAAAGGAGTTTGATCTAATGATATTCCTGGTGTTCGTATATTAATTATGGTAGTAATGAAGTTTACTGCTCCAAGAATGGAGGAAATTCCGGCTAAATGAAGTGAAAAAATTGCTAAATCTACTGAGGCACCTGCATGTGCAATTCCGGCTGATAAAGGTGGATAAACTGTTCAACCTGTTCCTGCTCCACTTTCAACTATTCTACTGGATAATAATAGTGATAAGGATGGTGGTAATAATCAGAATCTTATATTATTTATTCGTGGGAATGCTATATCAGGAGCTCCAAGTATTAAAGGTAATAATCAATTACCAAATCCGCCAATTATGATAGGTATAACTATAAAAAAGATTATGATAAAAGCATGAGCTGTAACAATAACGTTATAAATTTGGTCATCTCCAATTAAAGAACCTGGTTGTCCTAATTCTGTTCGAATTAAAACTCTCAAGGATGTACCAAGTATTCCTGATCATGCTCCAAAAATAAAATATAAAGTACCAATGTCTTTGTGATTAGTAGAATATAATCATCGTTGCGATAAGATGGCTGAAGTTTTTAGGCGATAAATTGTAAATTTATTTATGGATTTTTCCTCTTATCATATAGTGTTAAAGGCTTTATATTCAATAATGATATTAGACTGCAATTCTAAAGGTGTATTAATTACTAAAGCCTAAAACATACTTTATTTTTAGCTTTGAAGGCTACTAGTTTAGCTTAACTTAAGACCTTATAGAATAAGGAATAGAATTGAGTATAATGGTAATGAAAATAATGAAATTATGGAAAGTGTTATAATAATATTATGATTAATAATTATTTTTTTTTGGTGATTTCATTTTATTTGATTTGAATTTATTATGAATGTGGTTATTCCTAATTGAATGTAGTAGAATAATGTAATGAGGGTTGTTAAGACTATTATTAGAATAATAGCTACTGAATTTTGTTGAATTGTGAGTTGAATAACTAATCATTTTGGTAAAAATCCTAAAAATGGTGGTAGTCCACCTAATGATAATAGATTTATTAATAAAATTGCTTTTATAATGGGAGATTTTGATTTGAATATTAATTGATTTATTTGATTTCCGGAAAAATTTATGAAAATAATTATTAATGTTAATGAAATAATTGAATATACTGTTAAATAAATTTGTCATAGTATTTCAGATATTATTATAGTTAAAATTATTCATCCTATATGGTTAATTGATGAATATGCTATGATTTTTCGTGTAGAGGTTTGATTTAAACCACCAATAGAACCAATTATTACAGATATAATGGATGTTATGTAAATAAGTCATGATTGAATATTAAGATATGATATAATAGTTATAGGTGCAATTTTTTGTCAGGTTATTAAGATTAAGCAATTTATTCATGATAAACCTTCTATGACTGTTGGAAATCATATATGGAAAGGTGCGGCCCCTATTTTTATTATTAAAGGAATAGCTGTTATAGATTGTATTAATCTATTATTATAAATTAAGTTTGGAATTATAGTTGATAAAATGATAATAATTAATATTAATGAAGAAGCTAAAGCTTGAATAATAAAATATTTTATTGATGCTTCTGACGAAAAGATATTTTTTTTCGTATATATTAATGGAATAAATCTTAGTAAATTAATTTCTAATCCAATTCATGTGGCTGGTCAAGAATTAGATATAATTGAAATTAATGTTCCTAATATTATTATTAATATAAATGAAATTTTTGATGGGTTTATAATTAGAATTAAAAAGAAAAGGATTATTACCTTTATAAAAGGGGTATGAACCCATTAGCTTAATTAGCTTATCTTTTTTAAAATGGGATATTATATTTTAGTGTATGATGCACAAGGAATTTTGAATTCTTAAGTGATAGTTTAATTCTATTAAATATAATGAAAGTATTTAATACATTATTTATCCTATCAAGATAACCCTTTAATCAGGCATTTCATT